CCTTTGAAGCCAGAATTGAGTTTCCTTGATATCTACCATAAAGCATAAAAAGATCGTGGAGAAACCATAGCCTAGTGGAAAAATCATTAGCAAAGCCTTCTGCTACAGAAGGCTTTATTTTTCTAGATAAAAATATTCGTTCAAAAAAGACAAGAGAAGATGTTACTCGTAAATGAGAAGATTGGTTGCGGAAAAAAAGTAAGAAAGATTCGTATTCACAAACATGAGAATTATATAGGAAGAATAAAATTCTTCTATTTTTTTTTGAAAAAAGAAAAATTGATTTTTTTGGAATAATCAGACTATTCCAATTAGAATAGTCGTGAAGAAAAAGCCCTAATAAATGCAAGGAAGAGGCATCTTTTACCCAACAGCGGAGGTTTTGAACTAAAATTTCCAGATGAATCGGATAGGGTATTAGTACATCTGATACATAATTTAAATGTGGTAATTTGTCCTCTAAAAAAGGAAATAGTGAATGAATTGATTGTAAATTCGAATACTTTACAATTTCTCTGTCCGTTAAGGAAGAAACTAATCGTCGGGAACATGGCATTTCCACAATGCCTGTAAATCCCTCTGATATGATTTGAGAATACAAATCCTTATTGTACCCAAATACTTTATTTTGGTACGAATGATTATCGGAAAAAATCAAATGATTCTCTTGATACATTCGAGTAATTAAACGTTTTACAATCAAAAAACTATATTGATTGTCATAAACCACATTTTCACACAAATTCAATCTATTTAAACCCAGATCACGATCAAATGCATAAATATACTCCCGAAAGATAAGTGGGTATAGGAGGTCATATTTCCAAACCCTACCTGGCTCTAAATATTCTTGATATTCCTTCATTTGAAATTCGATTTGAACCAAAATAGGAAAATATAGGATGGGATGGATTGGGTTATCAAATGATACTTATAGTACGATAGCGTTAAAACAAGGTATTATTAGGATACCTCGGAATAAAGATACGACATATTAATGAACTCTCTATCCTCTCTTTTTTCACCCAATTGGTTTATGTTCATTCTCTAATATCAAGACGGTTAGAAATCCTTTATTTCTGCAATCGGATCGCTCTTTTGATTTTGAAAAAAAAAAATATACCTTTATCAATATACTGCCTTCTTCATACACATGAATCTCCACTATATAATGAAGATTGCTAATAGGTAGGATTCATAAAAAATCGATAATCAGCCCACGGGAAAAGCTTTTCCGCATCAAGCACTAATATAGTTTTAACGTCTAATTAGATCGGGTAATCATTCAAAAATGAAGAACAAGAGCTCGTTCCTTTTTCTCTTCCTATACCTATAGTTGGAACCTCTAGTTAGGATCTATCCATTTATTTGCTCGACCAACTTTAGTTTTAATTGATTTGTTTGTTAAATTTAATAAATCCCAAGCGAAAAATTAAAACAATTGAAACAAGGTTTTGGCCTTATCCCTAAAATTGTAAGAATTTGACATTTTTCAAATTATCTATTGATACGACATGCTGCTTTTTCCAGTCCTTCCTTTCAGGATCAGTCGCGGTCTTACAAACTCTACCGATGGTATAGATGAATCCCTTGCTTCATAGAAATGTGTAAAAAATGATAGCCGCACTTAAAAGCCGAGTACTCTACCGTTGAGTTAGTAACCCGAACTAAAAGAATTAGAGTGTATAGATACAATCGGAATCCTAATAACTAAAGAGATTCTCTTGTATGGCACAATCAAATCAAAACATTTCAAAAAGGCAAAAAAAAATTTAAGATCAAAGTATAAATGAAAATTTTTGTAGACTAATTCTTGTCTTTTATGTTATAAATGTTATAAATTATTCTTTTTTATTCAAAATAGTTCTTTTTGTTTTAGAAAAAAAAAAGACTTGGTGCATCCAATGAACCCTTTATTTGAATGAACTAAAATCCATAGGACAGAGGTAAATGGTAAATGGATTTATTTACCCATGCCCAGATTATATTCATTTGATACACTGTTGTCAATATAAAAGTGAATTTTGATAAAAGAATCAAATAAACAAAATGGAAATTTAAACTTTTTAAAATAAAAAACTAAGGATTTCGGTTGGATTGGCACTACAACTCCATATGGAAGGGACATATAGACATAAAAGATGTATACGTACAAATAAATTAAACAAATGAAATAGAAAAATCCCAAGTTTAGTCAATTAATATCAATCAATCAATACAAATAAAAAAGAAAAGATTTAAACCTTTGACTTTTGTTATTTTTTCATAGAATTCTACTCACAAATGCCTATTGACATCACAATAGATCTTTTTTTGGTTATAATATAAAAGACGACATTATGTAGTAGCAAAAAGAAATTAAATAAGATAGAAATAGAAAACTCTCTACTGTATAAAAAAAGTAAAAGAAAAGATTATGCAAAACTCTCGAAAACTCATCCACACGTTCATTAATTTAAACATTTCATTAATTCAATTTTTATTGGTGATTAAGGCGAAGGTTTATAAAAAACCCGCCTTCTTTGAAATATCATGAACAGTTCCTGTCGGTTGAGCGCCTTTTTCAAGGAAATATAGAATAATAGGAATATTGAAATGGGTTTGGTTTTTTATGGGATCATAAAAGCCTACTTTACATAAAGCTTTTCCTTCTCTTCGAGATCGAACATCAATTGCAACGATTCGATAAATGGCTCATTGGGATAGATGTAAATAACCCCCCCCAGAGAAACGTATAAGAAGTTTTCTCCTCGTACGGCTCAAGAAAAGTAAAGTTATTTTTATGTATAGAATTCTAATGTTAAATATCTTTCTAAAATCATCAAATCAATTATATGAAGAATTATCTTTCTTTATCGTATGATTTAAATACTTGTTTATTAATCTTTGCCCAACCAAAAATTTTTTGTATTTGTAATTTGCGCGCTCATAACTCAAGTTTGATAACCCCAAAGGAAACCCTTTGTATAAGCATTTCGTTTATTGAGTTGTCTATAATCCCCTTTTTTTTGTCTGTCGCCTTTCAAATCTAATTTTGTGATTCTTTAATTTTAATTGAGTTCTTGTTGTTGAGACAGTTGAAAATGATATTTCCTTGTTCTAAGATCCTTTCCTCTTTCTTTGCCTTGAATCAGTGGGTTTAGACATAACTTCGGTGATCTTTGATTGTTTCAATCAAAATGGCAGCAACATACCCTTTAATTTGTGCTTTCTCTCTACCAACAAATCATACTAATGGTTGATTCCTGTGTAATACACTTTTGATTTTATCGAAAGAATTTTCTAAATCCCACAAAATTGAACTTTTTAATTGAAAACTTGCTTGAATTGGATCCTTTCGATTTCTATGTTGAAAATAGATTTCACAAAGCTGTCCCTATTTATTAAATGATACTAACCCTAGATTCTTGCCTCCACTAAACGAATAAATACGTTCGGCTCGAGCTCCATCTTGTACGATACAGTTTGCACCCCCCTCTAAAAAAAAAAACAAAAAGAAAATTCTAGTGAAACAGTACAAATGATGTCGAGCCAAAAGCACTTTCAGTCCTACCTATGATAATATAATAAAAAAATGGTGGGTGTAAGAATCCACAGCGGATCGTGTCCTTCAAGTCGCACGTTGCTTTCTACCACATCGTTTTAAACGAAGTTTTACCATAACATTCCTTTAGTTTCAAAAGAGTATTAAATTAATTCCATTATGTGAAATCATGAATAGTCATTGTTTGGTCCGTACCTAATAACCTATATTTTCATTTTACTTTTATTTCGATAAATAATTGAATTTCTGATGAAATCGCAGAAAAGATCAAAATTTACCCCAGATATCTATCTATATATAGATAAGAAACTGAAAATAAACTAACTAAAATATTATTAATAGTAAATATATTTTAGTTAGAACTAAATATTTCACTTAAATATTTAAAAATTAAACGAACACAACTAAAATTGAAATAAGTTATTTTTCATTCTGCATCTTAAAAAAACTTGATAGTGATAAGATCAATTCAAAAAATTAACACTTAATTCTTCGAGTACTAAAAAATCATAAAAAATTGTCAATTTCAAAGATAGATCACAAGTATATTCTATTGGATCTCCGTGTTATTTGAACTCGATTAAATTTGTGAAAAATATATGATTCAAAGAAGACTCATTCAAAAAAAAATATATATCAATTTTTTAATAGTAGACTTTTAAACAGAAAATTGTTCAAAAACGTGCCATTTATTCTGCTTTATTCTGATATAAGCTAAATAATCTATTCTATGTATTATTATATATAGAGTAAATCTATGATAATAGAATACTATGTTGAGTGTATAGACAGATATGTTCTGGGACGGAAGGATTCGAACCTCCGAATACCGGGACCAAAACCCGTTGCCTTACCACTTGGCCACGCCCCATTTATTATTGGGACTAATAAACACTATTATTGGTACTGGTTGTTCGTCAACTTCAGCCTAAAGATCTATCAAAGAAATTAGATCATTGCCAGAATTTATATATATTTCTATATAAACCTAAACTAATGCATTTATTGATCATTACATCTAATTCAATTAAGATATTATATGAAATTATGATTTATTCTATTCACTTTTTGATTTTCGAATTGAAATTGAAGAATTTTTGATTGAGCAAGTTCAAATTAAAGAAGGTTTTTTGGTATATCTAATTTCTTTTTCTCCATTTACCCCCTTCGATATAAAGAATTCAACTTATTAATAACTCAATCAAATTAAATATAATTAACCTTAAGAACAAAATGTTTATTATGATTAATATATTAAGTTTAATCTGTATCTGTCTTAATTATACCCCTTATTCAAGTAGTTTTTTCGTCGCCAAATTGCCCGAAGCCTACGCTTTTTTAAATCCAGTCGTAGATGTTATGCCAGTAATACCTGTGCTTTTTTTTCTCTTAGCTTTTGTTTGGCAAGCTGCTGTAAGCTTTCGATGATTTTTTTAACTAAAAATTATTCAATAATATTTAATTAAGTTATTCAAAAAAAAAAATTATAACAATCGATAAGATAAGCTAAGTCTTACAGTATGAACCCTCGAGTCGAGTAGAGAAATTCTGGTATAACTGTGATAAGTTTGGAACACCCCATTTCATTTCCTTATTCTGATCCTTTTTTTTTATATTGGAAGACATCGTGGAGTCTTCCAAAAATGGTTAATTTTAGGTATAAAATAAAAGTTTTGTTAATGAACAAATCGACTTTTATTAAAAATGTAGTTTTTGAAAATTCTTTTATTTTTCTAGTCTCAAAAGAACTTTAGCTTATTTCTTCGTTTGGTGCCCATTGAAAAAAATCTATATAAACTCTAGTAAGGTACGCAATTTAAAATGCAAATAGCCACATGGAGGATCTACTCTCTTTTTTTTTACTAAAAAAATTTGGAGATTATGTAATGCTTACTCTCAAACTATTTGTTTACACGGTGGTGATATTCTTTGTCTCTTTATTCATCTTCGGATTCCTCTCTAATGATCCAGGACGTAATCCTGGGCGTGAAGAATAAAAAATAAATAAGGTTTGTTTTTTTTGCGCAATTTTTAAAGGTTTTTTCGTAGTTTTTTAGCTATTTCACTTTTTTACTATTATTTTTACTATTAAAATAACTTAAAAAAAAAAAAAAACTCGGAAAAAATCGAAAGGAAATAAAAAGTTATCGAAAAAACGGAAAGAGAGGGATTCGAACCCTCGGTACGAAAAACTCGTACAACGGATTAGCAATCCGACGCTTTAGTCCACTCAGCCATCTCTCCCCGATTACCAAAGGATAATTTAGTATGTTACATAAATCAAAATAGAGCTTGAAAAATTACTTTTATTTAGTTTATCTATAAAAAAAAAAATAAAGAAATAAAAATAAATCAAAAAGTCCTTTTTGATTTTCGCCAAAGAAACCTTTTCTTTCCCCGGATTGGCCTGTCCAGCACCAAGCTGGGCCGGGCCCCTTTTCTTGCAACGAAAAGGAATTTGCTATCTTAATTTCTTGGCTTTTTTTTATTATATTTTAATTTTTAATTTAATAAAAAATCCATTAAACTAAGATATGAAAATAAGGGAACTCTAAATTCTTGAACAATGCGTTTTTCGGTTACGACTTAAATAGTTTTATATCTGACAAAAACCTATAAGCAAAAGACTTGGTATTTAAACGAGTCCGCCTTTACTAATCTCATTACGTCTTCTCGTTTACGCTCTAATTTTCATTATTTTTTTTGATCCTCTCTTTTGATTCCAAACAATTTTCTTGTTAGACAAAAAGTCGATTTATATACAATAATCGAATTGTAGCGGGTATAGTTTAGTGGTAAAAGTGTGATTCGTTCTATTAATCCCTTAATGGTTAAGGGATCCCCCGGGTTTTTGAATATCCCATTCTAATCAAAAACTTTATTTCGTAAAAAGGATTTCCTCCTTCTTTACCTCTGAATCAAAAAGTCGAGGAAGAATATAAATTCTCGTAATTTATACTCAAAAGTCAATTTTCAATTATATAATAGGATTATGAAATTACGAAACATAATTTTTTTATTGGATCAATACTTCCAATTGAATGAATATGAATAAGGAATCCATGGATAAAGATAGAAAATTTATTTCTAATCGTAACTAAATCTTCAATTTGTCTTTTTTGTATTATATATGGAAAAGTCAATATATGGAAAAGTGAAGCAAAATAGCTATGAAACGATGTCTTTGGTTTACTAAAGACATCGACAAATCTTTTAGCTCGATGGAAACAAAAAGATTTTCCTAAGGATTCTATTAACTAGAAATAGAGAACGAAGTAACTAGAAAAGGTCTTAAAAGCTCCTTCTTTTCTATAAGGATTGTCTATAAAGCAGGTAGGTTATTTTGAATACATTGAAACAGAAAAGCTGACATAGATATTATGGGTCTAAATTTTTAATTTCGTTCATATCTTATCTTTTAAAATTTATCCATCTTCCATAAAGGAGCCGAATGAAACCAAAGTCTCATGTTCGGTTTTGAATTAGAGACGTTAAGAATCATGAATCAACGTCGACTATAACCCCTAGCCTTCCAAGCTAACGATGCGGGTTCGATTCCCGCTACCCGCTTGTACTTAATTTATCTTATAGCTCTAGCCAACATGTCAATATTTTGAGTAATCTCTCCATTTTTTTTTAATATTTATTAAAAAAAAGGGAAATGAAAAGCGTCCATTGTCTAATGGATAGGACAGAGGTCTTCTAAACCTTTAGTATAGGTTCAAATCCTATTGGACGCAATATATTTCCATATATTTTTTAGATTTCTATGTCAAGAAAGCTTTTTTTAATAATTTGAATAAGAGATAAGATCCACTTGTTAATATAAACTTTAGATTTATAATTTACCTTACCGATTTAAAGTAATTAATTTGGTTAGACTTGCTTTTGAAGGAGAAAAAGCTCCCTCTGTTCCTGAATAGCTTCTTTCAAAAGGACTTCTGCTTCATCAGTAA